TTATAGTCGACGTCGATTCATACTTTTTAACGCCGCTAATTCAAAACCGAACATGAAACTTTGGGGTCATTCGGCTCCTTTATGGACGATGGACAGATTCCCAGATAGAAGCCGCAGGCGAAATAACAAAAGTCGACCCATAACATCTATGTCAGCTTTTTGGTCTGAATGAATTCAAAACAATTCGCTTTCTAGATGATCCCTCTAGAAGAAGGGGATTCTAACAATCCCGATTTTTCTAGTTACTTCGTTCTCTATTTCTATTTGATAGAATCCTTAGGAAAAGTTTTTTGTTTCCCCCGAGCTAAAATAAGAAAAAAAAATAGAATATAAATATGTTGATGTCTTTAGTAAACTAAAGTTATCATTTAATAGCTATTTTGCTTCAATCGAACCTATAAAAAACCAAATTTGAAGATTTAGTTACGATTCGAACTAGACTTTTCTATCTTTATCCATGGATCCTTTACTTAGACTTAAAAAATTGGAAGTATGGATCCAATTCAAAAACAAAATTATGTTTCGCAATTTAATAATCCAAATTTTCAATTTCGAATTGACCTTGGATACAAATCACGAGAACGGATATTTTCCCCGAATCTTTTTTTTTTATTTTAGAGTGAAAGGATTCAACTTTAATCCTTTTAAGAAATAAAGTTTTTGGTTGGAATATCAATGAAAATGAAGGACCCCTTAACTATTAAGGGGATTATTTGAACGAATCACACTTTTACCACTAAACTATACCCGCTACATTGGGATTATTGTATAAAAAGGTCTTTTTGTCGAACAAGAGAATCGGATGTAATCAAGATAGAACAGAAATTCAAAATAATCATGAAATGAAAATTCGAAATTGGAACGTTGACGTCTTTGTCAGGAGTTCTAATGCAATTAGGAAAGGAGGAGTTATTTCGGTTAAATAACTAAATTGAAAAATTCATAAAAAAAAACTCTTTTATTGGACGAATTTTGACAGATATGGCTCAACAAAACAACTTAAGTCATAAGACAAAAAAAAGTGGATTGTGAAAAAATCCCTAGTTCTTTTTTCCTTTTTTTCAGTATTTTTTCCAGTAAAAGTCAAAGAAATGGAAATACAACAAAAAAAAAGAAATGAAAGAATAATAAGAAATGACACTTTGATTCTAATTCTCTATCATCATAGGAATGGAAATAGGATTTCTTTTTCTTGTTCTTTGAATATAATAACAAGTATTTCATTTTTTGGTTTTCAAATCAAATCCAAATAAAAATTTTTGGTTTATGTTATGGTTCGCATTTTTTCTATGGTTGGCGATATGTTTCATTAGAACAAAAAAAGCGCCTGGCTGGATACTGACCGGGCCAGGTCGTCGAAGTGGAAATCAAAAGGGCCCCGTTGAACGAAATGAAAGAGATATTCTTTTCTTTAGGTTTTTCTATTTTATCTCTTTCGAATGCTCTCTGTCTTTGAATTTTCTAGAAATGATAGAAATGGAATTGCTGATACAGTGCGCTCTATTTATATAATAGAATACACAAGACAATAAAAAAAAATATTCTAGAAGCTATATTTTCTATGAGCTATATAATCAAATTACTTTCTATATTCTCGATATTCTAGAGAATATCGAGAATATAGAAAGTAAAGATATAAAATAAAGTAAAGGCGGCTCTTTCAAGCATTATTTTTTGTGTAATGTAACATAGTAATTATTATTTTTTTTTTTCAATTAGGAGAGATGGCTGAGTGGATTAAAGCGTCGGATTGCTAATCCGGTGTACGAGTTATTCGTACCGAGGGTTCGAATCCCTCTCTTTCCGTTTCGGTCGATCGCTTCGTATCTTTTTTAGCGAACACTTTTCCTTTTTTTTTATTTTTTAATAGTAACAGATGTGGAATTGAGAAAACCCTAAGAACATTTATACGACTAAAGCAAGCAACCCCCCTTTTTTTTTTTATTCTTCGCGCCCGGGATTACGCCCTGGATCATTAGACAGGAATCCGAAGATGAAGAGAGAAACAAAGAATATCACTACGGTGTAAACAAAGAGTTTGAGAGTAAGCATTATACAATCTCCAAATAATTTTTTGGGCTAAAAGGAAAAAAATAGATTCTATATTTTTATACGACATATCCGATTTTGACATCAAGAAATGAAGTTTTTTTTTATAATTTCGATTCTATAAATAGAAAAGAGTTTTCAGAAATTAACACAATTCGAATTCAACATTGTGGTTGGCTCTAATATTATTTCAGTCAAAAAGGGTTATAATCAACAAATAACAAAAAAGGGATCAAAATAGATCGTGGCTCCCAAAGAATTTCACTGTTTAATTTGAGGTGAGGGTTCGTTCATATTGTAAGACTCATCTGATCTTCTCAATTGTTAGAATTTTTTCTCTAACTCGCATAAATCATGAAATTTTCTAGCCCAATATTAAAGGTTTCATCGAAAACTTACAGCAGCTTGCCAAACAAAGGCTAAGAGAAAAAATAGAACAGGTATTACTGGCATAACATCTACAATTGGATTCAAAAAAGCGTAGGCCTCGGGCAATTTGGCGAATAAAAAACTATTCGAATAAAGGGCATAATTAAGACAGATATACATTAAACGAAAGATATTAAACATAACAAACCTTTTTTTTGGAGAGAATTGTATTTTGATTGAGTTATTAATATCTTATTGATATAAGATATCAAGGAAGAAAAGAAAGTAAGGTAGACAATAAAAATATTTCTTGGAACCGAACCAATCAAAACCAAAATCCTTCTATTCTCGTGTCAGAATTGAAGAAATCATACTTTCATACAATATCTTAATTGAATTATATGTAATGATCAATAAATTAAAAGTTTTTTTTTACACCTACATGTGTCACAATCCTAAACTAAAACAATAATTGAATTTTAAGGCTTGGGCTGGAATTGACAAATAACCAATCCCAAAAATACTGTTTATTAGTACCAATAGAAATTGAAATGGGGCGTCGCCAAGTGGTAAGGCAACGGGTTTTGGTCCCGGTATTCGGAGGTTCGAATCCTTCCGTCCCAGGCCGTACAGAATCTAAAAATTTAGAAGGAAACAATGACTTAATCTGGGCCTTTTTCTCTTTATATCTATAAAAAATAGTCTAGCATCCCGTAAAATAAGATCTTTTTTTTTTAGGATTCAGCATCCCCCCAGAAAGAATTCGGGGGGGGGGTAGATAAGAGTTAGGGAGCACTGAAAGATACCGATTGGAATGTCCGTGTCGGTCTAAATCTCAGTAACCAATAACCCTGTTCCACATGGAATGGATTTTCTTTGACCTTAACCTAAAAAATTAAGGTATTTTGTCTTGGGCTTTATTTAATGACTAAATGAATAATTGTAAATCTCGGGAATAACAATTGAGACGGGGGTGATTCATATAGTCTATTTACATTTTACATTATTTTCAATTTGGGGAACGATTATTGAATCGGAAGCCCAGACAAAAAACGACTCAAATTTTTAGGAAAGGCTTATATGCACGGATTGCTATTCTTCGATTTCAGAGATAACGATAATCTTCTTTCGCTTTTTTTAAGATTTGTGACCCCTTACCCTACTATTAGGGTAATTAACATACAATATACTAATTACTTCCAACGAAAATTGTTCAGTCTAATCTGATAGATACGGAAATCGCCCTTTTTCATTCTGATTTGATCTTTCATTTCGGGATTCCGGATGAAAGACTAACAACCTAAATATTCTCTCCATCTCCAAGGAAAAAGACTGTGTATAGACTTAAGCAATGACTATTCATGATTCCATAATGGAATCAATTACATACCAGTTCCAAACTAGAGAAATGTTATGGTAAAACTTCGTTTGAAACGATGTGGTAGAAAGCAACGTGCGACTTGAAGGACATGATCCGCTGTGGATTTGCATCCACCATTTTGATTTTATATGAATGGACTCTTGGCTCGACATTCTTTCTTCTGTTCTATTAGAATCCTCACCTTTTGGTGGGTGGTAATGTAACTAGGACAGGATGGAGCTCGAGTAAAAGGATTTCTTTATTTTTCAGGGGCAAGGATCTAGGGTTAATACCAATCAATAAGTTGGAAAAAACTTCGTAAGTAAATTTGGATATAGAAATCGAAAGGATCTGATTCGAGCAATTTAAAAATCCAAAACAAAAGCAAGGGAATTTTTGTTGGAATTGGGAGAACTCTTTCCATCAAAAGCGTATCCCGTAGGAATCAATTGTTCGTATGATTCTTTGATAGAAATAAAGAAAAAGGGGGTGTGTTGCTGCCTTTTTTTTTTTCAAAATTGAAAACTAAAAAAAACTTTAAAGATCGCCGAAGTAATGTCTAAACCCAATGATTTAAAGCAAAGATAAAGGATCCTAGAACAAGTAAATACCATTTTCAATTGTCTCAACAATTCGATCAGAATGAAAAATAAAAAAATCGATTCGATTCGAAACGAGACAAACAAAAAAGGAAAGTGGCTTGAGACCGCTCAAAAAAGGAAATGAAATGCCTAAGGATTTTCGTTTGGGCTTTGAAACTTATCCAACTTGAGTTATGAGAGTACAGATGCTTTTTTTGTTTCTTTTCTAAAAAAGAAAAAAAAAAAAGAAGGACTTAAATCTTTAATGGATTTGATTATTTTATAGAGCTATTTTCGATTCTAATTTTATACATAGACATAACTATCACTTATAACCATTTTTTTCTCGAGCCGTACGAGGAGAAAACTTCTTATACGTTTCTAGGGGGGATATTCTTCATCTATATCTATCCCAATGAGCCGTTTATCGAATCGTTGCAATTGAGGGTCGATCCCGAAGAGAAGGAAGAGATCTTCGGAAAGTGGGTTTTTATGATCCGATAACTAATCAAACCCATTTAAATGTTCCTGCTATTCTATATTTCCTTGACAAGGGCGCCCAACCTACAGGAACCGTTCATGATATTTCAAAGAAAGCGAGAGTTTACAGAACTTTGTCTTAATAAAATGAAATTCTATTAAGGAATAGAACAAAAAAAGAGGGTGTGGGGGAGTCTTATATAGTTTTGTATAATTTTTTCTTTACTATTTTACTATCCCCCCTTTTTGTTCTATTCATACCTCTTCCTCTTTCTTTTCGGTTTTTTCAAGTATTTATCTAAAAAAGTATTCCTAAAGTTTTTTATTTATCTAATTCTTTAGATATTCTTTATTAATTTCGATATTTATTATACCTTTTTATTAATATAAAAAATTAGATTTGTTATTTTGATTTGACTGTAATTTTCAATTTAATAAATAAAAAATTCACTCTTTTTGTTTTCGTCATTTTATTTATTTTTTTTAGTATTTTCGCAATCTTGATATTCAATGTCATGTTGACAATAGTGTATTGAACAAATACAATTTGATCGTGGAGAAACGGACTCATTTATCTCCGTCCTATAGTTTTTTTTTATGTTCAGAATCAATTAGAATTTTTTTTTTCGAGTTCTTGCTAGTTTAATATTGTTATTCCGTTGTGAAATTGAATTTCGTTTATTTCTTTTTATTCCGATTCTATCTACCCATTCGAATTCTTTGGGTTGCTAACTCAATGGTAGAGTACTCGGCTTTTAAGTACGGCTAGCATCTTTTACACATTTCTATGAAGCAAAGATTCGTCCAAATCTTCGGGAGAGTTTGTAAGACTACGACTGATCCTGAAAGGAATGAATGGAAAAAACAGCATGTCGTATCAATGGATAATTATGAGAATTTTTTATTCTTTTTCAGTCGATACAAAACCAAGTTTGAATTCTTGGCGCGGAACAAAAAAAAGAAATTGAATTCAAAGTTGGGTTGAGTGAATAAATGGATAGAGCCCCTAGGGTTCCAATTAGAGGAAACAAAAAGTAACGAGCTTCGTTTCTTAATTTGAATGATTATCCGCTCTAATTAAACGTTAAAAAGATATTAGTTCCTAACGCGGGGAAGGGTTTTCCCATGAGTGAATTATCAATTTATTTAATGAGTCCTAGGTATTCGTGAATCCCTATTATGGGTTGTAGATGAATGTGTAGAAGAAGCAGTATATTGATAAAGAAAGATAGTTGTTTTTTTTTTCCAAATCAAAAGAGCGATTGGAGTGAAAAAATAAAGGGTTTCTAACCACTTTTTATAGTATAACAAAACATAAACCAATTAAATTAACTGTAAATGAGAGGATAGAGAATCCGTTTATGAGTCGACCTGTTTTCAAGGTATCTACTTTTTTTACTACAATACTTTGTTTTCACCGTATCGCACTATGTATCGTTTGATCGCCCACTAACTTCCTTACCTTTGCTTTGTTCCTTTGTTTTTAATCGAATTTCAAATGAAGGAATTTCAAGTCTATTTAGAACTAGATAGATCTCAACAACACGACTTGCTATACCCGCTTCTTTTTCGGGAGTATATTTATGCACTTGCTCATGATCATGGTTTAAATAGCTCGACGATTTCATTGGAAAGTGGGGGTTATGACAATAAATCTAGTTCACTGAGTGTGAAACGGTTAATTACGCGAATGTCTCAACCGATTAATTTGAGTATTGCTACTAATGAGTCTAACCAAAATACAATTTTTTGGAACAACAATAAGTTGGGTTCTCAAATTATATCAGAGGGATTTGCTGTTGTGGTGGAAATTCCATTTTCCCTACGGTTGGTAGCTTTTTTAGAAGTGAAAGAAATTGAAAAATCTTATAATTTTCAATCAATTCATTCAATATTTCCTTTTTTCGAAGACAAATTGTTACATTTAAATTATGTGTTAGATGTACTACTACCCCACCCCATTTGTCCAGAAATCTTGGTTCAACTCTTTCGATACTGGGTAAAGGATGCCTCTTCGTTATATTTATTACGGTTCTTTCTCCACGAGTATTTTAATGCGAATAGTCTTATTACTCCAAAGAACTCTATTTCTGTTTTTTTAAAAAGTAATCCAAGATTGTTATTGTTTCTATATAATTTTCATGTATATGAATATGAATCCATCCTCTTTTTTCTCTGTAACCAACCCTCTCATTTACGATCAACATCCTCTCGAGTCCTCGTTGAGCGAATGTATTTCTCTGGAAAAGTCGAACATCTTGTTGAAGTCTTTGATAAAGATTTTCGGGGCATCTTATGGTTGTTCAAGGATCCTTTCATGCATTATGTTAGATATCAAGGACAATCCATTCTGGCTTCAAAGGATACGCCTCTTCTGATGAATAAATGGAAATATTACTTTGCCCGTTTATGGCAATGTCATTTTTACGTGTCGTCTCAACCAGGAAAGGTTCATCTAAACCACTTAGCCAAGTACTCTATCAACTTTCTGGGCTATCTTTCCGGTGTGCCATTCAATTCTTTGGTGGTACGGAGTCAAATGTTAGAAAATTCATTTCTAATAGGAAATTATATGAAGAAGGTCGATACGGCCGTTCCAATTATTTATCTGATTGGATCTTTGACGAAGGCGCGTTTTTGTACTGCATTAGGGCATCCCAT